CCCTTAGGAACATCCCTTCAAATTACGAATGTTTTTTCATTTTATCATTTAATAACTCATAATCTAACTCATAATCAAATCTTGGTAACTAATTATTTACAACTTTACAATTTAAAACAAATCTTTCAAGTACTTCAATATTATTTAATGGATGAAAATGGAAAGATTTATAATCCCGATGCATCTAGTAACATCATTTTGAATCCATTCAAATTAAATTGGTATTTTTTTCATTACAATTTATGTAAAGAGACATCCCCAAAAATTCGTCTTGGACAATTTCTTTGTGAAAATGTATGTATAGCAAAAAATGGACCGCACTTAAAATCGGGTCAAGTTCTAATTGTTCAATTTGACTCTGTAGTAATAAGATCAGCTAAACCTTATTTGGCCACCCCAGGGGCAACAGTTCATGGTCATTATGGGGAAATCTTTTATGAAGGGGATACATTAGTTACCTTTATATATGAAAAATCGAGGTCTGGTGATATAACGCAAGGTCTTCCAAAAGTGGAACAAGTTTTAGAAGTTCGCTCGATTGATTCAATATCGATGAATTTAGAAAAGAGGGTTGATGGTTGGAACAAACTTCTACCAAGAATTCTTGGAATTCCTTGGGGATTCTTGATTGGAGCTGAGCTAACTATAGCGCAAAGTCGGATTTCTTTGGTTAATAAGATCCAAAAGGTTTATCGATCCCAGGGGGTGCAGATCCATAATAGGCATATAGAAATTATTGTACGTCAAATAACATCAAAAGTCTTGATTTCAGAAGACGGAATGTCTAATGTTTTTTTGCCCGGAGAACTAGTTGGATTGTTGCGAGCGGAACGAACGGGGCGGGCTTTGGAAGAAGCGATTTGTTACCGAGCTATCTTATTGGGAATAACGAAAGCATCTCTGAATACTCAAAGCTTTATATCCGAAGCAAGTTTTCAAGAAACTGCTCGAGTTTTAGCAAAAGCTGCTCTCCGGGGTCGTATCGATTGGTTGAAAGGATTAAAAGAAAACGTTGTTCTCGGAGGGATGATACCCGTTGGTACGGGATTCAAAGGATTCGTACATCGTTCAAGCCAACATAAGAACATTCTCTTGAAAACAACAAAAAAGAACCTATTCGAAGGAGAAATGAGAGATATTTTGTTTTACCACAAAGAATTATTTGATTCTTGTCTTTCAAAGAATTTACATGCTAGATCAAAACAACAATGATTTCTCGGATTTAATAGAAAAGATTCATCCTTTTTATCTTCTCTGTCTTTTTTATGGTTATTTAATTTAGTAATAAATGAAAATAATAACACTAAGAAATAGAAAGGAATTAATAGTTTGGGTTGTGTATCAATGGCCAATCCGTGAAAGAAGGTTCCGTTGGAACAATTATTTATTTCAGGATACCTCATCTCTTTCTTAAAAAAGAAAGAGAAAATGTGGGGAGAAATGACAAGAAGATATTGGAACATCAATTTGGAAGAGATGATGGAGGCGGGAGTTCATTTTGGTCACGGTACTCGAAAATGGAATCCTAGAATGGCCCCTTATATCTCTGCAAAATGCAAAGGTATTCATATTATAAATCTTACCAGAACTGCTCGTTTTTTATCAGAGACTTGTGATTTAGTTTTTTATGCAGCAAGTAAAGGAAAACAATTTTTAATTGTTGGTACAAAAAATAAAGCAGCTGACTTAGTAGCATGGGCTGCAATAAGGGCTCGATGCCATTATGTTAATAAAAAATGGCTTGGGGGTATGTTAACGAATTGGTCCACTACAGAAACGAGACTTCATAAATTCAGGGACTTGAGAATGGAACAAAAGGCGGGGAGACTCGCTCGTCTTCCGAAGAGAGATGCAGCCATGTTGAAGAGACAATTATCTCACTTGCAAACATATCTGGGTGGGATTAAATATATGACAGGGTTACCTGATATTGTAATAATTGTTGATCAACAAGAAGAATATATGGCCCTTCGAGAATGTATTACTCTGGGAATTCCAACAATTTGTTTAATCGATACAAATTGTGACCCAGATCTCGCGGATATTTCGATTCCGGCGAACGATGATGCTATATCTTCAATCCGATTAATTCTGACAAAATTAGTATTTGCAATTTGTGAAGGCCGTTCTAGCTATATAAGAAATCTTTGATTCATAATAATAATCAAATTTACCTTGTTAAACTCTATAAAGGAATCGGTTACTATTCCTGGATCTCAAAAAATATAGATTTTTGGGATATTATGTGATTAATCGGTATCCTAAATAGAAAATGAAATTCAAGTAGACAAGTCGAAAAAGCGATGCTTGAATCAAAATAATAAATTTCTTTTAATTTAAATTGATATTTCTATCAGAGGACAATATGAATGTTCTATCATATTCAATCAACACACTAAAGGGGTTATACGATCTATCCGGTGTGGAAGTAGGCCAACATTTCTATTGGCAAATAGGAGGTTTCCAAATTCATGGCCAGGTACTTATTACTTCTTGGGTTGTAATTGCTATTTTATTAGGTTCAGCTGCTATAACTGTTCGGAATCCACAAACCATTCCGACTGGCGGTCAGAATTTCTTTGAATATGTTCTTGAGTTCATTCGAGATGTGAGCAAAACTCAAATTGGAGAAGAATACCGCCCTTGGGTTCCATTTATTGGGACTATGTTCCTATTTATTTTTGTTTCTAATTGGTCAGGGGCTCTTTTACCTTGGAAAATCATACAGTTACCCCACGGGGAGTTAGCCGCACCCACGAATGATATAAATACTACTGTTGCTTTAGCTTTACTCACGTCAGTAGCTTATTTTTATGCGGGTCTTACAAAAAAAGGATTAGGTTATTTTGGTAAATACATTCAACCAACCCCAATTCTTTTACCCATTAACATTTTAGAAGATTTCACAAAACCTTTATCACTTAGTTTTCGACTTTTCGGAAATATATTAGCGGATGAATTAGTAGTTGTTGTTCTTGTTTCTTTAGTACCTTTAGTGGTTCCTATACCTGTCATGTTCCTTGGATTATTTACAAGTGGTATTCAGGCTCTTATTTTTGCAACCTTAGCTGCAGCTTATATAGGGGAATCCATGGAGGGTCATCATTGATTAATCATAGGAAGAGTCCTTTTTTAGCTTAGATCAAGGCAATATATGTGTGGCTCAAAATACTCTTTCTATTCTATCAAGATCGTTTATATATATACAAATACAGTTTCCGGTAATAAAAAATTGATATTGGAAAAGTTAAGTTTAAAAATAAAAGAAAAAGGAATTGGTTAGTAGAGAGAGGTTGCGCGAGGTATGTGGAATCTAATGACTAGAAGTTAACTATGTTTCGAATAAGAATTAAAAAAATCCAATTGAATTTAAGTTAAATTTAAGATAGACTAGGTGGTTTACGTTATGGAAGAAACACATGTATATTTGATATTGACAAGTTATATATGAACTAATATTAAATTTGGCCGACTTGAGTTTAAATAGGAATGCCAACCCAAGTCCTTCCATTTTGTTTTTGACTGTGAATTGAATGAATAAACAATGAATAAACAGATCAAATAAAGATCGAAGAATGAATATAAAAAGGAAATGAAAAAACTCAAGTTGTATTGATTGAGAAAGACTCTACAAATAGGAACTAAAAAAGATGAAATCTTTCTAATGATTCAATAATCTTATTATATCTTTCAATTCGTAGTTTTGAGTTATTTCGATTAGATGAATATTAGCAATGGAATATTTTAGTTATAATTCTTTGGTTGATTGTATCATTAACCATTTCTTTTTTTGTGTGTGAGGAACTTATCATGAATCCACTGATTTCTGCCGCTTCCGTTATTGCTGCTGGATTGGCTGTAGGGCTTGCTTCTATTGGACCTGGAGTAGGTCAAGGTACTGCTGCGGGCCAAGCTGTAGAAGGTATTGCGAGACAACCCGAAGCAGAGGGAAAAATACGAGGTACTTTATTGCTTAGTTTAGCCTTTATGGAAGCTTTAACAATTTATGGATTGGTTGTAGCATTAGCGCTTTTATTTGCAAATCCTTTTGTTTAATCTGAAAAAAGAAATATGATAAATATGGATTTCTTTTATGGTCTTGGACTTGCAGGTTGCTTTTTCATATTATATCAAAATATACAATTATTTATTTGTTTTCGTTGAGAAAATAAACCACGGGAAGGACTGATTTGAGGATGAGGAATTAGTGTTACCCACTCGCTTTCTTCCTTCCCCTTTAAAGTAGAAATGTTTCAACAAAAGAGGTATTTTGCAATTCACACGAAAGCTAGTATCTAATTTTATTCCAATAAATCTTATTCTTATTGTCTTATTGGGAATCTCAAAAATTCGTTTTGAAAAAGTAGCAAACGTAGCAAAGGAGTGAAGTAATACAATGCTTTTTTTAGTTTATCTATAATATAAGAAATATAAGAGGAGATCATATGAAAAATGGAACCGATTCTTTCGTTTTCTTAGGTTACTGGCCATCAGCGGGGAGTTTCGGGTTTAATACCGATATTTTAGCAACAAATCTAATAAATATCAGTGTAGTGATTGGTGTATTGATCTTTTTTGGAAAGGGAGTGTGTGTGGGTTGTTTATTTCAAGAATAGGTTGGGTTTAACCAGCTGTACCTTTTTTTTTAACGAAAGGTGCATGATTTCGCGAATTTCTTCTGAATCAATAAAGAAATCATATGTAAGAACCATAGCATTTCGCAATTTGTTGGTAAATATACTTTGATTTTCTATCAACCAATAATGTGGGGCTTTTAACATGGTTAAAGCTAAACCGTTTGAAGTCCAGTCGCAGCATGGTATTCTTTCTACCACTATCTTAATACCGAGGCGGTTTTAAATAAAAAAAATCGAATAGTTAGAAATTTTTCGATATAGAACACTCATGTCGATAAAATGCTTTGAATCCTTTATTTATTTTTATGTTCATCCTTTATTCTTATTAATATTCTATAGTCAATAAATGTCAAACGCTGAATC